AAGAATTATAAATCTCCAAAATAATAGATAGGAATACCGCAAATAAAGCCATTGCGACACCCATCAAAGGAGTAGTTCCCCACCCCGGAGCTACTTTACCATATTCCGAATTCAATGGTTTCAATAAATCCCCTACAATAGTTCGTCTTGGACCAGATCTAGAACTACCCTCAACGCTTTGTGTAGCCATAAATCCTATTTTGTATTAACTGAGATCTGTTGACTTTGTATACCATTCCGTTGTAAATAAATGATCTTATCATAGATCCATTGTGGTCTGGAAATTCTTATTTTATTATTATTATATAATAATGGAAACAGCAACTCTAGTCGCCATCTCTATATCTGGTTTACTTGTAAGTTTTACTGGGTATGCCTTATATACTGCTTTTGGGCAACCCTCTCAACAACTAAGAGATCCATTCGAGGAACACGGGGACTAGTTGAAGTAATGAGCCTCCCAATCTTGTGAGGCTCATTACTTCAATTAAGATAATGAAAAATCATTTCATCTTTTTAGTTGGAACTTTAGGCGGTTCTCGAAAAAAGATAGCGAAAAAAATTATTCCTAGAGTCGATACTAAGAGGAATGTATAAACTAATGCTTCCATAGATTCAATCGTGGTTTACAATTATAGCTTCCATACCTGTTTATTTAGAGCGTTCCCGGATAAAAAAGAGCAAGAGTCAAAGCAAAGAAAAGGCGGCGATTCAAATCAAGACCAGTACCCTATGTCAAATTACAAAAAGAAAATAGAGACGAAAAATCAGAGATTAATGTTGTATCAAACTACTTGTCTTCTTGTAGTTGGATCTCCAAGCTTTTGGAATGCTCCAAATTCCACCTGAGCGTCTAAATCTGGATCAATACCAGCAAAAACATCTCTGAACAAGGTTCGAGCGCCATGCCAAATGTGTCCGAAGAAGAAGAGCAGGGCAAACGAAGCATGTCCAAAAGTAAACCAACCCCTTGGACTGCTACGAAAAACACCATCGGATTTCAAAGTAGCACGATCTAATTCAAAAATTTCACCCAACTGTGCACGTCTAGCATATTTTTTCACAGTAGCAGGATCGCTATAACTGACTCCATTTAGTTCGCCACCATAGAACTCAACAGTTACACCTACTTGTTCAACACTATACTTCGATTCTGCCCTTCGAAAAGGAACATCGGCTCTAACAATTCCGTCTCCGTCTACCAAAACAACTGGAAATGTTTCAAAAAAAGTAGGCATACGACGTACAAAAAGCTCACGCCCTTCTTTATCTCTAAATATAGGATGTCCTAACCACCCAATAGCTATTCCATCCCCGTTGTCCATTGAACCTGCTCTGAACAATCCACCTTTTGCCGGATTATTTCCGATGTAATCATAAAAAGCTAATTTTTCAGGAATTTTAGACCAAGCTTCAGATAAGCTTTGATTTTCAGCCAGCCCAGCACTAACTCTTCGATATATTTCTTGCTGGAAATATCCTTGATCCCATTGATAACGAGTGGGACCAAATAATTCAATGGGGGTAGTTGCTGAACCATACCACATAGTTCCAGCAACAACAAAAGCTGCAAAAAAGACAGCAGCGATACTACTGGAAAGCACGGTTTCAATATTTCCCATACGTAATCCTTTGTATAGACGTTGGGGCGGGCGGACACTAAGATGGAATAGACCCGCCAATATGCCCAATGTCCCTGCTGCAATATGATGAGAGGCTATTCCTCCCGGAACAAAAGGATCAAAACCTTCCACACCCCACGCTGGATTTACAGATTGTACTTTTCCGGTTAGTCCATAAGGATCGGACACCCATATTCCAGGACCATACAATCCTGTTACATGAAAAGCGCCAAACCCAAAACAAGCCACCCCTGAGAGAAATAAATGAATTCCAAAGATCTTGGGCAAATCTAAAGAAGGTTTTCCTGTACGTTCATCACAAAATATTTCTAGATCCCAATACACCCAATGCCAGATAGCTGCCAAGAAGCACAAGCCAGAAAACACAATATGCGCTCCAGCCACACCTTCATAACTCCAAATACCCGGATTCGTTATAGTTCCTCCTGTAATACTCCAACCACCCCATGAATTGGTTATTCCTAAACGAGTCATGAAGGGTATAACGAACATACCTTGTCTCCACATTGGATCGAGAACGGGGTCAGAAGGATCAAAAACTGCTAATTCATATAGAGCCATCGAGCCGGCCCAACCAGCAACCAAAGCTGTATGCATTATATGGACAGCCAGCAAACGACCGGGATCATTCAATACGACGGTATGAACACGATACCAAGGCAAACCCATGGAATACCCCCTTATCAAGTAAAGATAGAAACTATGTAACTTTATCGCACTGGAAAAAACTATGTTATGGAACTCCCTTTTTTCAGTGGATTCTCTCGGAGAAAGGATTCCATTTTTTTTTTAGTATTTTAGTCATAATGTCACAATTCTGTTTGTAGGAACAAAGAGAAGCAGATCTATTCTATACCAGATAAGTACCAATACGCAATGGTAGGTTTACTCCATTTTAGATGAGCGAATGCATACAGATTTGTTCATCATTCAAAAAGCCTATTCGTAAGAATTTTACTTAATTCATTTTGTCTTCTTTTTTTTTTTTTATGTTATGAACTTATCGAATCCGCGCAAAGCAAATAAAACATAAAAATAAAGAAAATAGAAAAAATAAAAAAAGCCAAATATTATTAAGACAATAAATTCATTGTTACGCTTTCACATCAAAGTGAAATAGAGTACTTCATTTTTTTTTATTTCATTTAATGCCTATTGGTGTTCCAAAAGTCCCTTTTCGAAATCCCGGGGAGGATAGTTCAAATTGGATTGACGTATAGTGCGACTTGTCAGAGACATTGGGTCATTATGGGATTTCCCCGTTCTCTACCCCGATCGAGATATCCTCTGTTTCGCCAAAGAAGAATTGATTAAATCATCAAAAATTTAGAGCGTGAAGTGGCAATGAAGTGCAATTAGATCTATGCTTTGGAGGTATTCAGATTAATATTATCAATTAGAATAATTTATGGTTAGCTTGTTTGGACCAATAAAATAAAGTATCCAGGCTCCGCTTAGAAAAACCCAATTAGTACTATATCCATGATTACTATTTATATCATATTCTATTTCTAAATTAGAAATAGGAGTAATTTCAAACTGCTAATCATAATCAATCGAATAATTTGATAAATACGTCAAATATTTTGTGGAAGGCGTGAAATGAATTGAAAAAAAAAGGAAGTTGTAACAAAAAGACGCGGTATTGGGGACATTTGCCCTATATGTGCAAATCAAAATCGGGCAGATCTTTACTCGGAGTAGAGCACAAACCTAAAAGAATTAAAGAAGCCCACTCAGGAACAAGAGAATGTCATCGTGATTTGAATTGGATCCCGATGAAAGAATACATCAATGAGAAGTTAGTTTGATAAGTTTAATTAATTTTTTTTATTTATAGGTAAACGGGTAAAAAAAACCATCTTTCTTGAAAAATGGAGGAAAAGTTCCTTCGTTATTCGTTAAAAGAGAAGTTAGAAAGTACTCACTATCAAAAAAAGAAGGCTGGGATCTACATATTGATTCTTTTTTTTCGCGATTTTTGATGAACCGTATGCATCAAAAGGTGCATGTACGGCTCCTAAGGGATAGAATTTGATCCTAATCAACCGACTTTATCGAGAAAGATTACTTTTTTTAGGTCAAGATATTGATAGTGAGATCTCGAATCAACTTATTGGTCTTATGGTATATCTCAGTACAGAAAGTGAGATCAAAGATTTGTATTTATTTATAAACTCTCCTGGCGGATGGGTAATACCCGGAATAGCTATTTATGATACTATGCAATTTGTGCGACCAGATGTACAAACAGTATGTATGGGATTAGCCGCTTCAATGGGATCTTTTATCCTGGTCGGAGGAAAAATTACCAAACGTCTAGCATTCCCTCACGCTTGGCGCCAATGGGTTTTTTTTTATTTTATTTGAAAGAAAAAAGAAAACTATGCCTTCGCCATATGAAATATGAATATTAAGTAATAATAGCATGGCATTTCGAATTCAATATAAGAATTTTTTTATTTCGTTTTAACATTAGATTATGTATTGAAAGAGTAGTATGAGATATTAAGGGTATTTCCGATTTTTTCTTATTTAGCGGGAGCCTATTTCAGTGTCACAAACTTTTTTTTTGTTTTCACACCAGAAAGTTCTTAATGCTATTTATATTATTATGAATTATGAAAGAGGACGAAAAAAAAAAAAAAAGAAACTTTGGGATTGCTAAATCACCGATGAAATAAAGCAACGGAGCCACCATAGTATTTTGTTTTTCTTAATTACTACCAAGGGAAGGGTGGTCATTGTATCATTTACCGACCTAGGCCTTGTAGACTCTCTATTTTTCTTCGGTAAAAGTGAATTCTCTTATAGAGCCGTATGCAATGCGCAAACAATGCCTGTACGGTTGTTCAATTCTATCTTTTTTTTTATTCTTTATCTCTTCTTCTTTATCTCTTCTCATGACCTTCTTATGCGAGATAAAGTAACCTTTTATTATCTTATATCATCAGGGTAATGATCCATCAACCTATTGCTGCTTTTTATGAAGCACAAATAGGAGAATTTGTCCTGGAAGCGGAAGAGCTACTGAAACTGCGCGAAATCCTCACAAGAGTTTATGCACAAAGAACAGGCAAACCCTTATGGGTTGTATCCGAAGACATGGAAAGGGATGTTTTTATGTCAGCAACAGAAGCCCAAGTTCATGGAATTGTTGATCTTGTAGCAGTTGCATAAAAAATAGCAGGAATTTCACACAAATCGCGATTTAAGATTTTAGTTTCTTACCGAGGTTTAATATTCTATTAATTTGAATTTTAATAATTAATAAAATATTAAAATAGAATATGAATATAGAAAGAATTCATAATCATCCGGTTAGGATCGATCTAAACCAGCCCATTATGCATACGATTCAACATGCCAACTATTAAACAACTTATTAGAAACACAAGACAGCCAATCAGAAATGTCACCAAATCCCCCGCTCTCGGGGGATGCCCTCAGCGCCGAGGGACATGTACTAGGGTGTATGTGCGACTCGTTCAGATTTCAAATTGTGGGTTGGGACAAAAGAAAGAATTTTTCCTATCCGTGATCAGTACCGATGAATAGGATAGAATGGAAGACTCCCCTTCACTAACTAAAACTAAAAAAAAAAAAAAAAAGATCTATAATATCCTTCTATTGTGTATCAAATTTATGGTTTCTATTGGTGCAAATTCAATTACCTCAATTTTCAATTGAAAATGCGAAAGAATTCCCCATTGGTAGCAAATGATTATCTGTTAAGCAGGGCAAATCTTATTTAAATTAAAAAGCCGAAAATTTATGCCTCTACTCTTGGAAGAACGGACTAACAAGGTCAGCTAATCAGCTAATCCGCATAATTAAATACCGTTACTGTAAAAATAGATCTCGTTGTGAAAGATCTACTACTGGGGAATTCATGGGTAGAGCCAAAAAGTGTGAACTGTACAAGTTAACAATAGCATTTTTTAAATCAAGTTAAATCAAGTAAGGGGCTCCGGTGTATAGAGAGGACCTCGCCGTTTAAGAAATAACCATAGAAACGATGGAACCCACTATTTCCTTTTCTATTTACTACTTATTACTACTTATTTTTATTTACTATGTTTTTGTTTGATACCTAGTACCAATAAAATTTCTTATTTCAAGTTTCAAGGCGAAATGCTTATAAAAAAAAAAAAGAAAAAATCGTGGTTGGGAAGGTTAGAGTAGCAAAAGCCGTTGGAATTATTATTTTATACATTGGAAGAATCCGTTTTGTTATTCTAGAAAAGGGAAAAAGAATAACTGAAAGAAAGGAAATCAATTAGTTATTTATCAAAGTTTCGTTTATTCAATGACTAGAATTAGACGAGGATATATAGCTCGGAGGCGTAGAACAAAAATTCGTTTATTCGCATCAAGCTTTCGTGGGGCTCATTCAAGGCTTACTCGAACTATTATTCAACAAAAAATAAAAGCTTTGTTTTCGGCCTATCGGGATAGAGATAGGCACAAAAGAAATTTTCGGTGTTTGTGGGTCATTCGTATAAATGCAGCAATTCGCGAGAATGCAGCATCCTGTAGTTATAGTACATTAATAAACAATCTGTACAAGAGACAGTTGCTTCTTAATCGTAAGATACTTGCACAACTAGCTATATTAAATAGGAATTGCCTTTATCTGATTTCCAATGACATGATAAAATAAGGAGATTGGAGGGAATCCTTCGGAATGTTTGACATGGAATTCCTTAGAAAATGAATTCCGGGAAGGTAGAATAGAAATAAGTATGATAAAATATGATCATAATATGATCAAGTAGTCAAACTGAACAAAAACATTCAATAAAAAAATATTTATTCTTTTTACCTTACCCAATTCGTTTTTTTTTTATGACACGACAATCAAATCTGGATTCCTGGATTTTTCTCGAACAAAACATCAACCCACGTTTGAGTTCGGATTGGAATTTTGATTCAATTGAAGAGTAAGCCTATTTTTTTCTGGTTCTAAGACCTGTAGTTCTAGCGACTAACTCGTTTTTTTTCAAATTGTCTTTCATTATTAAGAAAAGGTAATGAAGATAAAATACGAGCTTGTTTTATAGCAGTAGTAATTAATCGTTGTTGTTTTAAAGTCAATCTATTCACCCGTCTAGATAATATTTTTCCTTGTTCACTAATAAATCGACTAATTAAACTCATGTTTCTATAATCAATTCGATCCCCCGATCCAATCGGGGGCAAACGCCTACGAAGAGATCGCTTGGGCTTAAGAAAAAGTCGCTTGGATTTATCCATGGCTTGTTTATTTTATTCCTTATTTCGAGAATCCTATTTCCTTCGATCGGATCAAAAATGCTAATGATTTAGAATTAAGAAATAGGATTTTGCTTGTTTCTATTTAAATATATATTAACATATGATATGCTAATATATGTTAATATGTCATTTTTCATCTTCCTTGTAAAAGTGACACGCAGTTGATCGATTCCATCTATTTCTTTATCTCCCCGTGAATTGTATGTTTGTAACAATAGGGACAGAACTTTCTCAATTCCAATCGACTAGGCCCATTGTGTCGATTCTTTTGAGTAATATATCTAGAAATGCCTATTGATTTCTTATTAACACTGTTTCGAACACAACTGGTACATTCTAAAATAACCCTTATTCGGACGTCTTTACCATTGGCCATGAACCTCCTTTTGGTTTTTATTCACTCAACTCTTCTATTTTCCTATCCGAAACGAAGAAGAAAAAAGGAAAAAATAGAAGTTGCTAACTCGAAATCAAATTATGAAAGATTTTGTTGCAGCCAATATATTAAATATAGTAATAGTAATAGTAAAAATAAGTAATACAATGATTTTAAATTCTATTTACATTAGAAGTTTAGATTAGAATAGAAAGTCTTTCTATTTTATTTAAACTTCTTGTATGATACTGTTGCCCTAACCGCATTTCTACTTCTGTTCTCTTAATTTAAATTTAATTAAAGTAAATTTAAAAGTAAATTTACTTGAAGCTTGAACCCAGTTCCGAGTTTCGCTGAGTTTGAATCCACTTTTATTCTTTCTCTTTTTCTAACTTATTCGAATAAGAAAAAAAAAGAGGGGGTAGTAGTCAGAGATATTTAATTGTATCTCTAATTTTCTTCACCCCCCCGTGTTAATAATTAGAATGGAAAAAAAGGGAATGTCAAAGCATCCGGGAAAAAACGATTGATCTCTATCAATAGACCTGCTAAAGACCCGAACCATAGAGTACTTATTACTGGCGCTACGGATAGATATGTTTTTAGATCTCGCATAAAAAAGCCTCCTTCTGTATTCTTTATTGTAATACATAATGGCAATACATATATGATCAGATGTATATATGTAGTTAAATTAAAGGACACTCACATTTGTTTTGTACGCGGAATTCCTAATTCAAATTGAGAAATGTACAATGATTTGATAGATAAGATTTTCCTTTTCTTTTTTTAAAAGAGGAAAATACGTCCCTTTCCGTCCGGGCATTCACGAAATTTACGGCGGGTTTCATATTTTTTTTTTCATATGTATATAAGTTTATTATTATATGTTATATGAGACAAAAAAAAAGAAGAAATGGCAAGATAAGTTGTGTATCTCAATGGAGAAAATGAAATAAGTATGTGGAAAACAAGACAGGGATTCTCTACAATGACATTGTAGACCAATTGAAAGGGATGTAGCGCAGCTTGGTAGCGCGTTTGTTTTGGGTACAAAATGTCACGGGTTCAAATCCTGTCATCCCTACCTTCGCCTCTGAGCAATACAATAACAAGAGATCAATTGAGATCAATTAAAATTGGACATACCTAATTATAAATTAATATGATATTATTTATATCATTATTTATTATATTTATATATAATATAGTTTATATATGAGATAGTATAGTCATTCAAGATGTAGTGGAGTAAAATAAAAAAGAATCTTTTTACTTACAGCTTTCTTTTTTGTAATAAAAAAACGCTCTTAGTTCAGTTCGGTAGAACATGGGTCTCCAAAACCCAATGTCGTAGGTTCAAATCCTACAGAGCGTGATTCCGTTCTTGTTTTGTTAAGTCAAAAATTTTAGGGAAAAACTTGAACAACAATCTTAATTTGACCTCCTGTGGATTAAAAAAAGGAGGAGGTAAAAAAAAAAAAAAAAGGTATTCATTAATCAAAGATCCAACTGGTCACCACGTCTGTATTGTAAATAAGCAGTTACGAATAATCCAGCCAAGGTAATAGGAATTAGACCTAAGACGATTCCAAATAGAAAAACTTCAATCATTTCAATTTGTTTGAAAAGAGAAAAAGGGAGGTAATATCTATCCTTAAATATTAATCCATATTGCTCATAAATCTCAATAACCAAGAATTAGAAATTGACACGGTAAGGGAGAAAATAGATGGAATACTGCAAAAAAATTCTTTTTTTTTTTTTTTTGAATTGTTCATTCAATTAATTTCAAATAAGTCGTATCTTGCTCAGACTAATAAATAGAACTAAAGTTATAGTTAAAGCTACTAACAGAAAACCGAAATAACTAGTTATAGTGGGCATGAAGGAACTAAATAAACTCTTTTTTTTTATCCATATATTTGTAAAGCACTTTCCTAAATTCAATTTTTGAAAGATACGAAGATAAGCAAAAATACCAATTGAAAGTTTTTTATTTATTAATCATTTATCAATCATTATCATTATAGATTATAGACAGCACTAGCAAAAATACAGCAATATAAGTAAAAAAAGAAATCAACTCATCATCTAAAACATCTACCTATCCTATCTCCGAATCAAAAGATTCATTGGACAACTCTTGAGAAATAAAAGAACAAATTAAATTGAAATATTAAATAAATATTAAAATAATAATATATTAGAAGAACTGTGTTGTATAACTTCATTCAAAGAAAGTTTCTTTGAATCAAATCACTACGGAAATCGCTATGGAATAAAATTGGAAAATCATTTCTATGTTGATCACTTATTTTAGTTTATTTTTTTATTATTTATTTGTATCGAATCCATTTTTTTTTTCTTTCCATATTAAAAAAAAAAAACCTCTTTGTAGTTTAATTAAGTATCAAGAAAAACCTTTTGCATCGAATACAAGAACAAGAATACAGACATTCCGAATATTGATTATTACAATTCTTTTTTCGCTGTTCTCTCGAATATTCTCTACTGCCAGTACTTGTTTCTGGACAACTAAGCAATTCCTTAAAATGAAAAAAGAATTTCAACAAAAAACTCTTATTCTACAAGTACGAAGGGGAGGTTTTTAGATTTCGCATCTAATTGAATTGTGAATTTGGGGAATAGGCTAATCTCTTTTATGAATTTTTATTATTAGAAAACAACCCGTCAAATTCAC